ACGGTTGTCTCGAACTGCTTCATAGCATTATCGATTAGAAATGCATTTTCTAGCATTTGACTCCGCACCACCAAAGTATTTAGTCGCCCCCTGGAAAGATAGCCCAGAAAGTCGATATAATCTTTGTATAAGTGGTTTATATGAATCCTTCCGGGTTGAGACCACACGTGAAAATGCCATTGCCATAAATTGACAAGGTAATATTTCCATTTATTCATCAGAAGAGGCATATCTTTTGAAGCCAGAACGGATTTTCCTTGATATCTAACATAATGCATGATAGGATGCTTGAACAACCATAAGTTGTCCTGAAAATCATTAACAAAGACTTGGACAAGATCTTCTACTTTTCCATAAAAAGAAATTCGCTCAAAAAGGAGTCCTGAAGATGTTGATCGTAAATGAGAAGATTGGTTACGGAGAAAAAAGAAGATTGATTCATATTCATATACATGAGAATTATATAGGAACAAGAAAAATCTTGGATTACTTGTTGAAAAAATGGAATTTGATTTCTTTGGAGTAATAAGACTATTCCAATTAAAATACTCACGAAGAAAGAATCGCAATAAATGTAAAGAAGAGGCATCTTTTACCCAATAGCGAAAGGTTCGAACCAAGATTTCCGGGCGAATGGGGTAGGGTATTAGTACATCTAAGACATAGTGTAAATGTGAGAAATTGTTCTCGAAAAAAGGAAATATTGAATGAATTGATTGGAAATTATGAGATTTCGCCATTTCTTTTTCTTTCCCTTCTAAGAAAGCTACTAATCGTAGGGAAAATGGAATTTCCACAATGACTGAAAATCCCTCCGATATCATTTGCGAATAAAATTTATTGTTGTGTCCAATAAATTGATTTGGATTAGAATCCTTAGCATAAATACTCAAATGAATCCGTTGATACATCCGACTAATTAAACGTTTCACACTGAGTGAACTAGATTTATTGTCATAACCCCCATTTTCCAACGGAATCGTCGATCTATTTAAACCGTGATCATGAGCAAGTGCATAAATATACTCTCGAAAAAGAAGTGGGTATAGGAAGTTGTGTTGCTGAGATCTATCTAGTTCTAAATGGATTTGATATTCTTTCATTTGAAATTAGATTGCAACAAAAGGAAGGTAAGGTATTTATTGGATTATCAAATGATACATTGGGTTATCAAATGATACATAGTGCGATACAGTCAAAACAAAGTATTGTAGTAAAAAAAAAAAATGGATACCTTGGAAACGGGTAAACTCATTACCGGATTCTCGATTTTCTCATTTTTGAATTGGTTTATGTTTGTTATAGTATAAATAGGTGGTTAGAAATCCTTTTTTTTTGCAATCCAACCGCTCTTTTGATTTTGGAAAACAAAATATCTTTATCAATATACTGCTTCTTCTACACATTAATCTCCAACCCATAATAGGGACAAACTCATAGTTAGGACTCATTAAAAAAATCGCTAATCGACTCACGGAAAACCCCTTCCCCTCATTAGGAACTAATATCTTTTTAACGTTTAATTAGATCGGGGAATTATTCAAATTCAATTCAGAAGAGAAGCTCGTTCCTTTTTATTTCCCGAGAATTGGAACCATAAGGCTCTATCCATTTATTCACTCGACCCAACTTTGAATTCCATTTTTTGTTCTGCGCCAACAATTCAAACCCTATTTTGAAGCCATTGAATCAGAATAAAGTATTCTCAAAATTTTACATTGATACGACATGCTGGTTTTTCCATTCATTCCTTTCAGGATCAGTCGTGGTCTTACAAACTCTCCCGATGACGAATCCTTTGTTTCATATAAATGTGTAAAAGATGCTAGCCGCACTTAAAAGCCGAGTACTCTACCGTTGAGTTAGCAACCCGAATAATTCGAATGGGTGGATACAATCGGAATAAAAAAGAAATAAAAGAAAAGAAATGAAATTGCACAACGGAATCAAAATATTAAATTAGCAAGAAATCGACTAACAAAATTTAGAATCGATTGGGAACATAAAAAAAAAAAGACTTCTTGTATAACAGCGAATCCAGCGAACCCATTACTTTAATTTTGAATGAAGTAAAGAAAAAAACCAAACCTCTGTTATGGAGATAAATAGGTACGGAGATAAATGGATCTGTTTATCCTTATCCACGATCAAATTATAGTTGTTCGATACGCTGTTGTCAATATGACGGTGAATGTTGAATATTAATGTTAAGAAAAGAATCTAAAAAAATAAAATGGCGAAAACAAAAAGAATGAATTTATTAATTTAATTAAAATATAAAATAAAAAAAAAATTATAACATGAAATAAATAAATAATATAGAAAAGAAATAATTTAGAAATGCTTTTGAAAAAAAAAAATCGAAAAGAAAAAGAAAGAACTTGCGTTAGATTTGCACTACATATTTACTATACATAAATACAAATGGATACATAGCTATAGCTGAAAGAATAAAAAAAAAAAAAAGAAATCTTGGGTTGACATTGATTCAATCAATCAATATAAGTAAAATAAACAAGTGGAATCCCTTGTTTTGTGATTTGTTAATAGATTTACAACGACAAACTATAAAACGCCCGGTTTCGATTGCGAGTAATGTAAATTTTGATTTCTCGACCCAATTAGTTCGTTGTATTCATTTGATCTTTTTTATATGCATCTTATATCAATAAAATTCTAGCAATAAAATCAATAAAATTGATTTTTGTTCTTCTGCTTATTTTTTTTGTCCTTAGACTTCCAGAACATGATACTTTATGGGAGCAATATTAAATAGGAATAAAAAATAGGTATGAATAGAACAAAAAAGGGGGGAGTAGTAAAGAAAAAGTTATACAAAACAATATAGGAGTAATCCACACCCTCTTTTTTTATTCTATATCCTCGATGGAATTTCGTTTAATTAAGATGAAGTTCCTTAAAAATCCCAGCCTTCTTTGAAATATCATGAACCGTTCCTGTAGGTTGAGCGCCCTTGTCAAGGAAATCTAAAATAGCAGGAATATTTAAATGGGTTTGATTATTTATCGGATCATAAAAACCCACTTTCCGAAGATCTCTTCCCTCTCTTCGGGATCGAGCATCGATTGCAACGATTCGATAAACAGCTCATTGGGATAGATGTAGATGAACAATACCCCCCCTAGAAACGTATAAGAAGTTTTCTCCTCGTACGGCTCGAGAAAAAATGATTAGAAATTGTGTGATTTAAGTCCTTCTTTTTCGAAAAAAAAAGCATTCATACTCTCATAACTCAAGTTGGATAACTTTTAAATAGCCCAAAAGAAAATATTTAGGGATTTCTTTTTTTGAGTGGTCTCTAACCCCTTGTTTGTCTCGTTTCGAATCGATTTTTTGATTCTTAATTCCCATTCTGATCTAATTGTTGAGACAATTGAAAACGGTATTTCCTTGTTCCAGGATCCTTTTTATCTTTGCCTTGAATCATTGGGTTTAGACATTACTTCGGTGATCTTTCGTTTTCAAAAATGGCGGCAACACACCCCTTTTTGCGATTTTTTTCTATCAAAGAATCATACGAACAATTGATTCCTGCATGATACACTTTTCATCGAAAGAGTTTTACCAATTCCAACAAATTGTCGTTTTGGATTTCAAAATTGCTCGAATCGGATTCTTTCAATTTATATATCGAAAATATACTTACGAAGTTTGTTACAACTTATTGATTGGTATTAACCCTAGATCCTTGCCCCTGCGAAATGCATAAATACTTTCTACTCAAGCTCCATCATGTCCTATTTACACTACACCCCAACAAAAAACGAGAATTCTAGTAGAACAGAACAAAGCATGTCGAGCCAAGAGCCCATTCATTTCTAGATAATCTACAATCTAAAATGGCGGATGAAAAAAAAAATCCACAGCGGATCGTGTCCTTCAAGTCGCACGTTGCTTTCTACCACATCGTTTCAAACGAAGTTTTACCATAACATTTTTCTAGTTTTGAACCGGTATGTAATTGATTCGATTATGGAATCATGAATAGTCATTGCTTCGGTCAATACTCAGTCCTTTTTCCTTCGATATGAAAGGAATAGTTAGTTAATTTATGAGGAAGAAGCCTCAGTAAGAGGAAGAAGCCTCAGTAAGAGGAAGAAGCCTCAGTAAGAGGAAGAAGCCTCAGTAAGAATTTCATTTCACCCTCTATTTTAATTTTATTGCATGAATGGAATATTTCTTTTTATTTCTAAATAAAACAAAAAAGAACATGAATAAAAATAAAAAGAAAATAAAGTAATAAAGTAAATAAGAGGATGAAGATATATGAATGGACCCCGTCTCAATTATGAATTATGATTAAATACATTTCCAATTATTAATTAGAGCCAAACATCAAATACCTCCAGCTCAAAGAAAATTCATCCATATGAAACTCGATTGATTATGAGATCTTACATCGCTCACTAACTCGTATGGACCCCACTCCAAATTCATTCTGGGGGATGATTAATCATAAATAAAAACAGGATCCTATTTGATACGGGATGCTAGACTCTTTTGTATAGATAAAAAGCCAAAAGGGTCCAGATTACGTCATTCTTTACTATAATTGTTCTTTTACCCTAAACCGGTCTTAGAAACTTAATTCCATTGATTGAATTCAAACAGTACCACGAATACCCTCTTGTTTCGATTTCAAGAAATGAAATAAAAAATTGGGGCTGTCTTATTAAAAAAAATATAAGAAAGATAGAGGTTTTCGCATTTCGATTTAGAATGTATCCTTGCAAATTCACGGAGGTAGGGTATGTAAGGATTTTTTAAGCCACTCACTTACATATCAAAGTGAAAGGGAGGGGGAGGGCCCATCCGACTTTTTTTGAATTCAAACTCTTGTGATCTATGTTGCCATCTTACTTGGATCACAAATGGATTCCGTTTTATTTTCGTATTATTTGAACTCGATTCAATTTATGAAAAAACATCTTATTCAGAGAAGAGTTTTGAAACTTCGAAACAAGAAGTCAATTTTATCAAAAATTAGACTCTGAAAGAGAGGTTGCTCAAAAAAGTAATTTTGAGTCTGATATTCGGATATATATAAGAGGTCGCTCTGGGACGGAAGGATTCGAACCTCCGAATAGCGGGACCAAAACCCGTTGCCTTACCGCTTGGCCACGCCCCATTTGAATTTCTTTTCTATTCGATACTAATAAACACTAATATTGGTTGTTCGTCAATTCCAGGCCAAATATCTATGGAATAAATTAGATTCTTTTTTTTAAGATTTTGACACAAGTAGATGCAGAATTAAACTCCATTTATTGATCATTACATAGAATTCAATTAAGATATTGTATGAAAGTATAATTTCTTCTATTCTCTTGTGAGAATTGAAGGGTTTTTGTTTTGATTGGTTCGGGTCAAAGAAGTATTTTTTTTGTCTACCTTACTTTCTTTTCGTCATTTTTAGCTTATATCAATAACATATTTTTAACTCAATCAAAATACAATTATCTCCAAGAACAAAATGTTTGTTATGCTTAATACCTTTAGTTTGATCTATATCTTTCTTAATTCTGCCCTTTATTCGAGTAGTTTTTTATTCGGCAAATTACCCGAGGCGTACGCTTTTTTGAATCCAATTGTAGATGTTATGCCAGTAATACCTCTTCTCTTTTTTCTCTTAGCCTTTGTTTGGCAAGCTGCTGTAAGTTTTCGATAAGATCGTTAATAGTGTCCGAGAAAAATTCATGATTTATTCAAGCTCGAGAAAAAAAAATTCTAACAATTGATAAGACCAGATGAGTCTTCCAATTTGAATGAACCCTCAAGTAAAACAGTCAAATTCTTGGGCAGACACGATAAATTTGGATTTCCCCATTTCATGATTCTGACCCTTTTTTTTTTTTTTTTTTCACTGAAAGACCCTATTTGAGTCCGCCACAATATCGAAGTCGAGTTGTGTTAATTTCGAAAAATTAAAAACTCTTTTGTATTTCTATCAATTTGAAAAACCGTTTCATTTCTTGGTGTCAAAACAGGATATGTAGTATAAAAATAGAGAATCTATTCTCTTTTTCCCCCCCAAAAAAAAATTTGGAGATTGTGTAATGCTTACTCTCAAACTCTTTGTTTACACCGTAGTTATATTCTTTGTTTCTCTCTTCATCTTCGGGTTCCTATCTAATGATCCAGGGCGTAATCCTGGACGTGAAGACTAAAAAATAAGAAATTTTTCTTTACTTTATTCTTAGAAATGTTTTTAGGATTTGATTTTATCTATTCTACATCTTTAACTAGTCAAATAAAAAAAAGCAAAAGGGTTCGCTAAATTCGAATTTGAAAGATACCCAGTCAGCGACGGAAACGGAAAGAGAGGGATTCGAACCCTCGGTACGAATAGCTCGTACAACGGATTAGCAATCCGACGCTTTAATCCACTCAGCCATCTCTCCTAATTGAAAAAAAAAAATAATAATTACTATGTTACATTACACAAAAGATAATGCTTGAAAAAATGAAAAAAAGGCCCTTCTTTACTTTAACTTTATTATATAGCTTATTATATAGCTTATTATATAGCTTATATATTTTTTTATTGTATTTTGTATTGTATTATACAGATGGATACAACTTTTATCAGCAATTCCTTTTTTTATTTCTATAAAATGAAAAATGAAAATAAAGAAAATGAAAAATGAAAATAAAGAATGGCCTCGAAAGAGATATCTCGAATCAAAATAGAAAAAAATAAAGAATATCTCTTTACAAAATTACAAAAGGCCGTTTTTTTTTTTATTTTCACGGCCTGGTCTGGTCAGTACCCAGCCGGGCCTTTTTTTGTTCCAATGAACCATACCGCCAAATCATAGAAAATTGATTTAGATGGAATCAAAGTGTCATTTCTTATTCTTTTGTTTATTCTTCTTTTTTTTTTATTTAATTGACTTTTACTGGATACTCGAAAAAAGGGAAAAACAGAACGATGTATTTTTTTTTTTGCACAATGCATTTTATGTTATGGCTAAAATTGTTTTGTCGAGCCGTATCTGTCAAAACTCCTTCAAGAACAAAATTTGTTATTTTATTTAGTTATTCGATTTCGTTTTTTTATTTTTAAACAAAATAAGTCCTCTTTTCCTAATTTCATTAGGACTCCTAACAAACACGTCAATACTCTAAGCTCTAATTTGCATTTCATGATTTTTTTTATTTCTGTCCTATATCGATTACGTCCGATTCCCTTGTTCGACAAAAGTCCCATTTCGATACAATAATTGTATTGTAGCGGGTATAGTTTAGTGGTAAAAGTGCGACTCGTTCTATTAATCCTCTTAATAGTTAAGGGGTTCTTCAGTTTCATTCATATTCTGATCAAAAACTTTATTTCTTAAAAGGATTTCATTTGAATCCTTTACCTCTAAATGAAAGATTCGAGGAAGAATATCCATTCTCGTGATTTGTATCCAAGGGTCAATTAGAAATTTCAAATTTGGATTATGAAATTACGAAACATAACTTTTGTGAATTTGG